CCTCATACCCATCTTCCTCATCCTCATCTTCCTCATTCGAATTCGCTCTGGGTTCCTCATCCTCATCTTCCTCATTCGAATTCGCTCTGGGTTCCTCATCCTCATCTTCCTCATTCGAATTCGCTCTGGGTTCCTCATCTTCCTCATCCTCATCTTCCTCATTCGAATTCGCTCTGGGTTCCTCATTCGAATTCGCTCCGTGTTTTGCTTCATTCAGCCCCATCCAATTAAAAAAGCTTCTTTTTTTAGCCTCTTTTCTTTTTGGAGCCTCTTTTCTTTCTAGACCCAAGCGTTCTGGATCCAAACAAAAGGTATCATCATAAATAAAACCTCTCTTCTCAATTATATGCTCAATTATTTTAGAATTCTTAGTCTCATTTGTTTTAGGGTTAGGTTCGATCCCGCCCGCAAAATCAAATGTGACGTCACAATTTTTGAAAAGCGCCCAATCAAAATCAAAATATTTTCTCCTTCGAGCGTTTTTCATATATATATGCGTCTCATTATTGGCTAGATACTCCGGGTCTGGATCCTCCTCGTCTAGATCCTCCTCGTCTAGATCCTCCTCGTCTAGATAATTCTTGTCTAGATAATTCTTGATAAAACTACCCTCTGGTATATCAAATAATTTGTCGTTCTGTGTAGTGTAGATTTCTTGGTTCTTATTTACTTGCTTAGTTTCAGCAGAAATGTATTTAGATGCAAAAAGATCAAATCTATAGAGTTTTTGAAACTTAGTTTTTTGATTTATTAATGAATATACTTCAGAATCATCTGAATCTCCTTTATTTAAATCGTTATTTTGAGGCGTATAGCGTTGGGTGACTTTATCTCGCCACGTTTGTGCGAGTAATCGAGACCATCTAACCTTAGATAAATTGTATTGATACTGACCTCTTAACCAGTTTTTCCATGGATTCGTTCCAAAATTTCGAAGTTTCTTATGCTTTAATTCGGAAGGAAATATTCCTTGTCTTTCAAAAGAATCCTTTATTGCAGTCTTAAGAAAAAAAGACGTTCCGCGATATTGAAGAACAGATCTTAACTTATCACTAACTTGGGTTTGTGATAATTTGTAAAATACATATGCTTGTGACAGGGAAGATAAATCTGGCAAGGAAGAAAATTTACGATAAATCCGTGCCTTTAGCTTATTAATTCTTTTTTGATTTCTTTTACTAATTTTTTTTTTATTTGTTTCAGTCTTGTGAATGTGTTTATCAATTTCTTTTTTTTTAAAATGGATTCTAGCACTCTTAATGATACATAGAAAGATATCTAGGAATCTTTGGTATATTTTTTCAATGAAAATACTTTGAAAATAACTCCATTTACTTATAAATCGAAGACTTCTTCTTTTTACTATTTTAAAAATATTTTTTGGCGATTCTACATTATTATTTAGTCCTGAAATTAGTTTGTTTTTTTCTTTTGTAATTCTTTCTATTTCATTTTTGATTTTGCTTGTTGCATTAATCAGATCTTGTATTCTTTCTTCTGAAGTTTTATATCGAATTTGACTAAATGATTCATTAATTATCTCATTGCTGATTATAGAATCTTTTTCTTTTTGAGTTTCACTCGATTCATCTACTCCTATTTTTTTTTTCATTTTTTTTTCAAGGTTTTCTCTTTTTCTTTTTAGAACTCGAAACTCGTTGCTAAGCCAGTCTGTGATTTTTTTGTAGTCTGTTAAGTCTGGTAGAACGGAAACCAATGTTTCTTCTATTATTTTTATTATTTTGTTGAAAACGTTTCTTAGAACGTGAAAGTAGTCCACTTTCAATTTAGATTTTGTGGCCTTTTCCAATTTTGCGACTAGTTCGGTGAAAATGGGCCCAAAAAAAATGCCCAAGGAACGGTCGGGTCGTGCATTACCCCAAGGATAATAAGCTAGTCCCCCGAAAGGCGTTAGATAAGCTTCATCTTCGTTGTTTAGCGTGTCTTCCTCAACTTCAACTGTGTGCCAAGGTTTCAACATTAAAGGCGATAAAATTTTGATCTGAATACCCTCTTCCCAGGCCTCCTCCGGAAAGAGCGGGTTTCCTACGGTGCCTAAAATAAAACCTTCATCGGTGGCTATACAATGAATCTCTTGTTTCCAGTCCTCTCGATCCTCATCCCACTCAGGTATCTGCAAGAATAATAAACGGCCGACATTTTTAGCTATTATCGCTAAAGGCAATGCAATATATTTTCTAAAAAGGGAGTTATAAATTAGAAGAGCACTTCTTATTGCCAGCCCAAAATCAAAATCACCCCATGTCTCCAGTCCCTCAGCTCGTGACCTTTCTTCTTCGCTTTCTCTGGCTCTGTCTTCTTCCTTGAATTTTTCGAATTCGTCCTTGTCTTGTTGAAAGATTAATTCTTCGGCTAGGTTTGTAAATTGGTTTCTTTTTTTGCTTTTTTTGCTTTTTTTGCTTTTTTTGCTTTTTTTTTCGTCTATCTTCCCTTTTTTGCTTCCAAACCAACCCATCAAACTTTTCATTTGCAAAACAAG